GATTTCCACCGAAGGTGGTAAAATGATGTCTTGAGCAGTTAAATATCCAGGACCTTGAAAACAAATAGACGCATCCCGAGTTCCATACAGATTACTTCTCAATACAATTTCTTTCAAATTCATTAAAATTTCGTGTATTGATTCTTGAATACCTACTATGGTGGAATATTCATGTGGTATTTTCTCAGATTTTGCACGTGTGATACATGTTCCCTCTATTTCTCCGAGCAAAATTCTTCGCATTGCAATGCCGATTGTATCAGCTTGGCCTTTCATAAGTGGAGACAGAATAAAGCGTCCATAATAAAGATGCTTACTGTCTACTCTTGATTCAACACACTTCCACTGTAGTGTCCGAGTAGATACTTTTACTTTTTCCCCAATCATAGTTATATATTTTTATCAAAAATTGTTTATTTCTCTTGAAATCTCTTTCTTTAATGTTTATTTTTAGTTTTACACACGTCTTTTTTTAGGGGACCTACATCCATTATGTGGCATAGGGGTTACATCCCGTATAAACCTTAAAAGTATACCACTTCTACGAATAGCTCTTAATGCTGCATCTCTTCCGAGACCGGGACCTTTTATCATGACTTCTGCTCGTTGCATGCCTTGATCTGCTACTGTTCGAATAGCATTTGCTGCTGCGGTTTGAGCGGCAAATGGTGTCCCCCTTCGTGTACCCTTGAAGCCACACGAACCGGCAGAGGACCAACAAATCACCCGACCCCGTACATCTGTAACAGTCACAATGGTATTGTTGAAACTAGCTTGAACATAAATAACACCCTTTGGTATTTTACGAGGATGCTTACGCGAACCAATACGTCCATTTTTACGTGAACCAATTTTTGGTATAGGTTTTGCCATATTTTATTATTTTAAAAAATATAAGTCCGAAATATATGGATATATCCATTTCCTGTCAAAAACGGATTCTTTACTATTTTCTATCTTAATTTTATTCTATTTCTACTAAGATAGATTTGAAATATCAAGCAATAATATTTATTATAATACTTAATAACATAGAATAGATTCTAATATAGAATCTATACTATATTTTTGTTTTGATTTAATAGTTAAGTGAATTAACTATTAATATAATACGATTTTTTGAATTTCAATATTTATTGATTTGTGCATTCGGTACTTTCTTTAAAAAAGAAAGCCCTTTTTTGTTTTGTGAAAATATTATCCTTGTCTTTGTTTATGTCTTGGATTTGAACAAATTACTATAATTCGTCCTCGTCTGCGGATCAATCGACATTTTTCACAAATTTTACGAACAGAGGCTCCTATTTTCATATTTATCATTCCTTAACTTAATGCTGAATCTATTTATTGGAAGAAAATAGGGTTTCCTTATTCCATTTTTTACTTTCTCGGTCATCGTATTGTATCGGTGTATACATATAAGTATACATATAAAAGAAGAGTACGTCGAATTTTCTTGGAAACATAGCCCGGAATCTTATTTCAATTCTATTCTATTTTTTCTATTAAAGGAACCTGGAATATACCCTCAGAAGTTATTCAGTAATTAAATCTTCATGAATTTTTTTATTTCGATTCTAGTTAAATCCTCTTGACATATTCACTAATGTATTAGGATTAGAAGTAATATTAGAAATTTGTGTTTTCTCTCTCCATTGACAAGAATGAATAGAAGTTTTTTATATAATTCGGATATAAGAATATCCGAAAAATTACCATATATAACATAAAACTTCTCCGCCGATTCTTTCTAATCGAGCCTCTCGATCTGTCATTATACCTCTAGAAGTAGAAAGAATTACAATCCCCATACCTCCTAAAATTCTAGGAATTCGTTGATAGTTAGAATAGATTCGGAGACCTGGTGTACTGATCCGTTTTAAATTTAAAAACGTTTTAGATGATCCTTTCCTATTTCTTCTATATCGTAGAGTTAAAACTAAAAAGTATTTGTTGTTTTCCCGATGTTTTCTGACGTTTTCAACAAAACCTTCTCGTAAAAGTATTTTAACAATGTTTTCGATAATATTAGTAAGTGGTATTTGAACTGTTCTTTTTCTATTCATGTCAGCATTGCGTATCAAGGTTATTATATCAGCGATGGTATCCTTACCCATGATAAATGAAAATGATTGTTGTTCCTTACTTTCAATATAATCAACGTGCTCCCTTTTTTTGATTCAATAAAATATCTAATTATTGAATATGAGAATATAATAATACTCTATATATAGAAAATCTTATTATAATCTAAATAGGATAATAGGATAATGTACATATATATAGAATATTCTCAAACTAAAAAAAAATAGAATATTAGAAAATGAACTATTATACTAATTCAAAATTCTGAATTCTATAAAAAAATAGAATTTTGAATATATAAATAATAAATATATTTCATTCCTTATTGTTTCTATCTATAATATTATATATTATTATTATTTTGATTTATTTTTTGAAATATTAATTAAATTAATCATTTAATAATTAAATGATATACCTATATCATGATCTCGTATTATAATACCTCGGGTGCTAATGAAACTATTTTAGTAAAATTTAACTTTCTCAATTCTCGAGGTATTGCGCAAAAAATTCGAGTTCCTTTTGGATTTCCTTCTTTATCAATTATAACCGCAGCATTATCATCATACTTTATTATCATACCATTACTACGTTTGAGTTCTTTACAAGTACGTACAATTACAGCTCTGATCACTTGAGATCTTTCTAAAGGCGTATTTGGTACTGCTTTTTTGATTACAGCAACAACAATGTCACCAATATAAGCATACCGTCGATTACTAGCTCCTATGATTCGAATACACATCAATTCGCGAGCTCCACTATTATCGGCTACATTTAAATAGGTTTGAGGTTGAATCATATCATTTTTTTTTATCTTTCAGTTAAAAAGTTGAAGTAAAAAAAATATTCTGTGTTCAAAAAAAAAAAGAAACCCACAATTGCAATTTTTTTTCATACTAAAGACCTCTTTCCTTCGAATGATTATTCTGAAAGAATGAATTGAGTTCGTATAGGCATTTTCGATGCTGCTATTGAAATAGCTTTTCGAGCTATAGTTTCTGAGACCCCACTCATTTCATAAAGTATTTTGCCGGGTTTAACGACAGCTACCCAATATTCGGGAGATCCCTTTCCCGAACCCATACGCGTTTCGGTAGGTCTTACTGTAACAGGTTTGTCTGGAAATAGGCGTACCCATATTTTTCCACCCCGACGGACATTTCGTGAAATTGCCCGGCGCCCTGCTTCTATTTGTCTAGATGTGATCCAAGCGGGTTCAAGTGCCTGAAGAGCATATTTTCCGAAGCAAATACGATTACCTCGATAGGCTCTTCCTTTCATTCTTCCTCGATGTTGTTTACGGAATCTGGTTCTTTTAGGGTTATAGTTGATGGTTGTTTCTCAATTCCATCTCTATTACAGAACCGTACATGAGATTTTCACCTCATACGGCTCCTCACGAATGAATCGATTCCAAAATATTTAACCGATAAAAAAATATACAATAACATACATCCATTAGAAATTTGTATATCTTGATTTGATATATATTGTTTTGGTATAAGATTCTAACGAATTTGTATTTGTCTTTTTTTATTATCATATTGGATTGGAAACAATTTTGAAATAAAAAAAATTATCGCGGGCGGATATTTACTCTTTCATTATCAATTTCAGATGTAATGTAGGGTTAGTCCACAATTCCTCAAAAAACAATGAATGGTTCTTAGTTTCTTCCGCCATCCCGCCTAATGAATTTTTAAGATTTGTTTTTTTTACTTTTTTTTATAAAAAAAATTATCTTAGGTATTCACAGGTTCCGTCGTTCCCATCGCTTTTCGATTTATGGTTAGGTCTAAATTCTACAATGGAGCCTCTTTAATATTAATAAAATTTTATTATTTATTTTATTCTTTTTTGTTGAATCAACCTTCTCAGTTTTATTGATTCGCGGCTCTGGATTCGTTTATTCTAGGAATATATTTCATCCATTATGGATTAATTTTTAATATGGATGCTTTTTTACACTACCTTTTATGAGATGACCCATAGACCTTTACATATTAGAATTCTATATCATTGATATCTTTTCTTTCTTTCACCTCTTCGTTTATCTGTATATTCTTATTGCTTTACAACTCATAATCAGATTCTTTTTTATTTCTGTTTTCAGTTGCTATAATTATATAACCACATATATCTTTATTTAGATTTTTTAGTTGAACGGGTTCTTTCTATCCAGATAATGCGAAGCGATGAGTAGGTTATTAGTTCTTTAGTTCTTTATTAAAAAATTCTACGAATTTTTGTTTTAATTGAACCACTCGAAAAAAACCAACGAGTCGCACACTAAGCATAGCAATTCCTTCCTTATAAAATAATTATTAAAATTTTTTATTGAATCTTATAAAATTTGTCATTTATTCTTTCTTTTGGAATAATAATATATTAAGAATTCCTCATTTTTTGTTTTATCCAAAGATGGGAGCTTAAAGATACCGAAAAGTTTTTTATTCTTTGTTTAGAAATATCCAAACTTTGATCCCCAATACCCCATAAATAGTTCGAACTGGATAGGAACAATAATCAATTTTAGCTCGAATGGTTTGTAGAGGAACCCTACCTTCTCTGATCCATTCGACACGTGCAATTTCTTTTCCGTCGATACGTCCCGCAATTTGTACTTGAACTCCTTTTGTACCCGCCTGTTCAGCTAATTCTATAGCTTTTTTGATTGCTTTACGAAATGAAATTCTATTCTTTAATTGTCCGGCTATAAATTCTGCAAGAATATTAGGGTCTCTATAAGCATTTGGAATTCTTGTAATTGCAATGTTGAGTTTTCGGTTCACACAATTCAGTTTTTTTTGCACATTTATCTGTAATTCTTCGATTCTTCGAGGCTTACCCTCGATTAATAACTTGGGAACTGCCATATAGATTATGACTTGAATCAGATCGATTCTTTTTTTAATCTTTATCCGTCCAATTCCCTCGACACCAGAGGATATTCTTATCGTTTTTTGTATATAATTCTTGATACAATCTCGTATTATTTTATCTTCTTTTAGATTCTCGGAATAATTTGTTGGTTGTGCAAACCAAATAGAATCATGACTTTGAGTTGTACCAAGTCTGAAACCAAGCGGATGTATTTTTTGTCCCATAATTCCTCACTACATATAAAATGATACGACTTATTTGTCTACTTTTTTATCTTTTTGTTATATATCTTTATAACTCATTGACTTAGTTCGTTGAAATTTAGATTGTGACTAGCATTTGCTGCTGCAGAATAAACCAATTCAAAAAAATGTTAACGACGAGATCTATTATCATTTTTCGCATATCCTAGGACGTTTCGAGTCGGTGAAAACTCTCCCAATTTATGGCCTACCATACGATCTGTTATATAAATAGGTAAATGCTCTTTTCCATTATGGATAGCAATGGTATGCCCAATCATTGTAGGTATAATGGTAGATGCTCTGGACCAAGTTATTATTATTTCTTTTTCTCCTTTTGTGTTAAGCTTATTAATTTTTCTTAATAAATGATTCGCTACAAAAGGATTTTTTTTTAGTGAACGTCCCATAGTTAATTATTCCTCTTATAATTTACAAAAAAGTGAATTTTTCCTCTTATATTTAAAAAAATAAAATCATATTATTTAATGTCATAGTAAATCACTCTTTTATTTTTTATTGTAAAAACGAAGAAACAAATTCGATTTTCTCTACTCTACTATTTAATTTATACTGTCTACTCTAACACTATTTCCTACGGCGACGAAGAATCAAATTATCACTATATTTATTCCTTTTTCTACTTCTTCTTCCAAGTGCAGGATAGCCCCACGGAGTTACTGGTTTTTTTCTACCAATCGGGGCCCTCCCTTCACCACCCCCATGGGGATGGTCTACAGGGTTCATAACAACTCCTCTTACTACAGGGCGCCTACCTAGCCAACGTTTAGATCCGGCTTTGCCCAAACTTTTCTGGTTTGCCCCAACATTGCCCACTTGTCCGACTGTTGCTGAGCATTTTTTAGATATCAAACGGACCTCTCCAGAAGGTAATTTTAATGTTGCCGATTTCCCCTCTTTTGCAATCAGTTTCGCTACAGCACCTGCTGCTCTAGCTAATTGTCCACCCTTTCCGGGTGTGATTTCTATATTATGTATGGCCGTGCCTAAGGGCATATCGGTTGAAGTAGATTCTTCTTTTTGATCAATCAAAATCCCTTCCCAAACTGTACAAGCTTCTTCCAAAGCATACGGCTTTCTGGATGTAGATAATGATATCTATACAGATGGATCTTCTATCTCGTAGAATTCGTATTCTTATATATATATGGCATAATGAAATACCGCATGAGTGGATATTTTTATAATATAGGAATCTAAATCTGCATCTGCAGAATCACTCGTGTTATGATCTTCTACATCCTAGGTCTTCGCGTTCCTTCATCTGGCTTATGTTCTTCATGTAGCATTCAGACCGAATGACTCTATGAAATTACGTCGCTACTTCCACATAGTATAGGTAACGTAGGAGACATTTCTCTTTATCCCTGGGGGAATCTTTAGAATTATCACAGCTTAGCTTTCAATTTGCCTCTGACCATCAAATGAAATGTGAATAACCCTTGTCTCCTCCCCTCTTTGAAACAAGTGTCGCTTCTTGTTCTGTCGGTGCTTGAAACAATTTTGTCTTCTCCATATTACTATATATCTAGGGTCAATAATTTTATATGAGGAACTACTGAACTCAATCACTTGCTGCCGTTACTCTTCAGTTTTCTGTTGAAGTCTATCCTGTAGAGGTACTCCAATTGGATCAGTGATCGATTTCTAGGTTTCGCCGTAAACCTAATTGGTTACTTCCAATTACGTAAATCAATAGTTCAAACCGCACTCAAAGGTAGGGCATTTCCCATTTTGATAGGAACTTCTGTACCATAAACAATGGTATCTCCAATTCTAGCCCCTCTCGGGTGTAAAATATATCTTTTCTCACCATCCCCATAGTGTATGAGACAAATGTATGCATTTCGATTAGGGTCATTTTCTATAGTTACAATTCTACCATATATGTCTTTGTCATTCCGTCGAAAATCTATTTTCCGGTATAGACGCTTATGACCTCCCCCTCGATGCCCTGCGGTAATGATTCCTCTGGCATTTCGTCCTTTACCACAATGACGCTTTCCATAAATCAAACGATTTCGTGAATTGGATTTCACTTGACTGTTTACGGCTCCATTGCGTGTGCTCGGGATAGAAGTTTTGTATAAATGTATCGCCATGCTATTTAGTGTTTTTTAATTTAAGTTCTTTTCTTTCTAAGAGGTGGAATAGAATAACCCGGTTGAAGCGTAATGATCATACGTTTGTAATGCTTTGTATGTCCCTTAATAGATCGCACTCTTCTACCCTTTACCTTTATCGGGAGTCTATGACTATTCATAGCTATTACCTTGACACCAAAGAAGAGTTCGACCCATTGCTTTATTTCTGTTCTAGTTGATCCCGATTCGACATTCAAAGTATATTGATTTTTCCCCAATAACCGAATACTTTTGTCTGTAAATACTGCATTTTTTATTCCATTCATAAATAGATTTGCTTCCCTATGAGTTCTAGTCTCAATAAGACTACTAGTTTTGTTATTGTTCATATATATTTTATCGAATATACCACATCAATTCGTTATGTATGGATGATGAGATTCCATTGATACAGATCTAATCATTCTTTATTTCTCTGATAGATTAGATGGTCTGGGTTCAAATCCTACTGAAAGGTCCAGTAGAGTAGAGATCCGAAATTATTGCAATTAATTAAATTAATTATAAGAAATATATATATTTCTATATATATAAATTATATAAATAATAATCTAATTGAAGTAAAATAATAAATTGAAATTTATTTAATATTTAATTAATATTTAAATAAAATAATAATCTAATTGAAGTAAAATAATAAATTGAAATTTATTTAATATTTAAATAATATAATAATCTAATTGAAGTAAAATAATAAATTGAAATAATTTAATAATAATAATTAAAAAATAAAAATCTAATTGAAATAATTTAATAAATAATTTAATAATAATAATCTAATTGAAGTTTAGTCTTGTTTTTGGAGAGAGGTTTTCATTGGGGTGCATCCAGTAGGAATTGAACCTACGACTTCGCCAATTATGAGTTGGGCGCTTTAACCATTCAGCCATGGATGCTTCGGGGGAATCCTCGTACCTGGTGAATAACCAAATTCCAATTCAAGTGAAATCTTTTAGATAAATCAATGCATTTAAAATTAAAAAGGGGGTTGAAAAACAAATGCGTCAATTTAAATACTGGGTTTTCGAATTGAGAGAGATATTTAGAGAGATCCGGAATTCTCGCGATTTATTATATTCATGGACTCAAATAAATTCAGCGGTATCTTTCATTCACATTTTTTTCTATCAAGAGAGTTTTATCAAACTCTTGGACTTCCGAATTTGGAGTATCCTACTTTCACGCAATTCACAGGGTTTAACAAGGACAAGGAATCGATATTTCACGATCAATAATGTAGTATTCTTTGTAGTAGCGATCCTTCTATATCGTATTAACAATCGAAAGATGATCGAAAGAAAAAATTTCTATTTGACAGAATTTCTTCCTATACCTATGAATTCCATTGGACCCAGCAATGATAATAGATTGGAAGACTCAAAAGATTCAACCAATATCAATAGGTTGATTGTCTCGCTCCTGTATCTTCCAAAAAGAAAAAAGATATCTCAGAGATCTTTTTTCTCTGATATATTGTCAGAACTTCAGCTGGATTCAAATCCTACTGAAGGGTCCAGTAGAGATCAGAAATTATTAAAGAAAGAAGAAGATGTTTCTTTTATTTTTTACAGGCGATCGGAAAAGAAAGAAATAGAAAATATAGTCAAAATAAGTATGTATTTAAAAAATACTGTCTCAATTCATCCTATTTCATCCGATGCAGGATATAATATGGTTACGAAGGATGAACTTGACAGTTCCAATAAGATTTCCTTATTGAAGAAAAACCCACTTTTTGGTTTATTGCATCTATTCCAGTACCGGAACAGGGGGGGATACATGTTACACCACTATTTGGAATCAGAAGAGAGATTTCACGAACTGGCGGATCTATTTAATCTATCAATAACCGAGCCGTATTTGGTGTATCATAAGCGATTTTATTTTTCTATTGATTCTTTCAAATTGGATCCAAAACGATTCTTAAATGAGGTAGAATCAAAAAAGAAATCTTTATTGGTTCTACCTCCTCTTTTTTATGAAGAGAATGAATCTTTTTATCAAAGGATCATAAAAAAATGGGCCCGCACCTCTTGTGGTAATGATTTGGAAAATTCAAAATCAAAAAGAGTGGTATTTACTAGTAACAACATAATGGAGACAGTCTATCAATATAGATTGATCCAAAATCTGATTCAAATACAATATAGTATCTATGGGTACATAAGAAATGTATGGAATCAATTCATTAAAAAGAATAGATTCGATTGCAACTTCGAATATGGAATTCAAAGGTATCAAGATACTATGAATCATACAACTATAATGAAATACACGATCAACCAACATTTATCAAATTGGAAAAAGAGTCAGAAGAAAAGGTTCGATCCTATTTTTTGGATTTCTCGAACCGAGGGATCCTTTAATAGGGATCCTAATGCATATAGATATAAATGGTCCAATAGGACCGAGAATTTCCAGGAAAATTTGGACCATTTCATTTCCGAGCAGAATAGCCGTTTTCAAGTAGTGTTTGATCGATTACGTATTAATAAATATTCAATGAATTGGTCTGAGGTTATCGACAAAAAAGATTTATCTAAGTCACTTTATTTCTTTTTGTCCAAGTTTCTTCTCTTTTTGTCTAACTCACTTCCTTTTTTCTTTGTGAGTTTCGGGAGTATGCCCGTTCATAGGTCCCAGATCCACATCTATGAATTGAAAAGTCCGACTGATCCACTCTCTAATCAGTTGTTAGAATCAATAGGTCTTCAAATAGGTAATTTGAAAAAAAGTAAACCCTTCTTATTGGATGACTACCATACTTCGCAAAAATCGAAATTATTTATCAATGGAGGACCAATATCACCATTTTTTTTCAATAAGATACCAAATAGGATGAAGGATTCCTATTTCTCAATGATATCTCACGGTCAAGACAATTGGTTGAATCCCGTGAAACCGTTTCATAGAAGTTCATTGATATCCTCTTTTTATAAAGCAAATCGACTGCGATTCTTGAATAATCCATATAATTTAGGCTTCCATTGGAACACAAGATTCTCTTTTTATGTGGAAAGGGCCCGTATTAATAATTATGATTTTCTGTATGGCCAATTCCTCAATATCTTGTTCAGTCGAAACAAAATATTTTCTTTGTGTGGCGGTAAAAAAAAACATGCTTTTTTGGAGAGAGATACTATTTCACCAATCGAATTACAGGTATCTAACATTTTAATACCTAAGGATTTTCCACAAAGTGGTCACGATAGAACTAGTTACTCGATCGCAGAAATTTATGGAACACCTCTAACAGAGGAAGAGAAAGTCCATTTTGAAAGAATTGATTGTCAACCTCTTTCAGATATGAATCTACCTGATTCAGAAGGGAAGAACTTGCATAAGTATCTAAATTCCAACATGGGTTTGATTGAAACTCCATATTCTGATAAATATTTCCTATCCGAAAGGAGGAAAAAACGTAGTCCTTATGTAAAAAAATTCCTTGAGAAAGGGGGGATGGATAGAACTTTTAAAAGATATAGTGTTTTTTCAACTCTCTCAAAATTGAATCGATTAAAAAGATATATACCATGGTTATTTACCTCGACAGGGTACAAATATCTAAATTTAATATTTTTAGATACTTTTTCAGACCTAGTGACGATACTAAGTAGTAGTAAAAAATTTCAAAAATTTATATCCATTTTTCATGATATTATGCATGTATCAGATATATTATCGGGAATTATTAAGAAAAAATTGTGTCTTTCACAATGGAATCTGATAAGTGAGATTTCTAGTAAGTCTTTCCATAATATTCTTCGCGAAGAAATTTTTCATCGAAATAGTGAGTCACCATCAACATATCTGAGATCGATAAATATTCAGGAGTTCCTCTATTCAATCCTTTTCCTTCTTCTTGTTACTGGATATCTCATTTTTACACATCTTCTCTTTTTTTCTCGATTCTATGGTGAGTTACAGACAGAGTTCCAACAGGTCAAATCTTTTATGATTCCATCCTACATGATTGAGTTGCGAAAACTTCTGGATAGGTATCCTACATCGGGACTAAATTCTTTCTGGTTAAAGAATCTCTTTCAAGTTGCTACGGAACAATTAGGAAAGTTTATAGAAGAAAGACTAGGTTCTACTTCTGTCAGTGGTGGTGCCATTTATGAGGTCAAATCCATACGTTCTAAGAAGAAAGATTTAAATCTCATCGATCTCATAAGTCTTATACCAAATCCCATCAATCTAATAACTTTTTCGAGAAATACTAGACATCTAAGTCATACAAGTAAAATGATATATTCCTTCATAAGAAAAAGAAAAAAGGTAAATAGTGATTGGATTGATAATAAAATAGAATCCTGGATCTCGAACAGTGATTTTATTGCTGATAAAGAAAGAGAATTCTTGGTTCAGTTCTCTACCTTAACGGAAGAAAAAGGGATTGATCAAATTCTATTGAGTCTGACTCATAGTGATCATTTAGAAAAGAATAACTCTGGTTATCAAATGATTGAACAACCGGGAACAATTTACTTACGATATTTAATTGACATTCATAAAAAGGATCTAATGAATTATGAGTTCAATCCATCCTTCTTAGCAGAAAGACGGATATTCCTTGCTCATTATCAGACAATCACTTATTCACAAACCCCGTGTGGGGCTAGTAGTTTTGATTTACTATCCAATAGGAAACCCTTTTCGCTCCGGTTAGCCCAACCCCTAGGAGGGGGTATTTTAGTGATTGGTTCTATAGGAACTGGACGATCCTTTTTGGTCAAATACCTAGCGAAAAACTCTTATGTTCCTTTCATTACAGTATTTCTGAACAAGTTCCTGGATAACGAGCCTAAGGGTTTTCATATTGATGAGAATGATAGGGAAGATCAACTTTTTGATGAGAAAGAGGGTACCATTTACAGTCTTTTACCTAGTAACGAGGAGAGTCAGGATAGTTACTATAGTTACGATAGTGATGATAGTGATGATAGTGAGGATTTCGACCGTGACCTTGATAGGAAGCTCAAGTTTATAACTATGAAGGATGTGCTATCTAGCGATATTATACCGGACATAGACCGATTTTTGATCACCCTTCAATTCGAATTAGCAAAAGCAATGTCTCCTTGTATAGTTTGGATTCCAAACATTCATGATCTGA